AATGCATGTTGGGTCTTTGAAACAGTTCGAATCATTTCGATAATAATCAGTTTTCTCTGTTTTACCGAGAAGGTCTACGGTTCGAGTCCGTATAGCCCTAATACATTATACATTCCATTTTTGTTTTGTATAGAGATTTTAGTAGTTTTATTTTATATTTTAATAGTAGGAACAATAAAATAAACACAATAATTCATTTCAACGGACCCAATTGGTATTTGTCAAATCTCGGATCAAATAACCATATTTCTTTATCCATTTTCATGAATGAATTACTTTTTCCTCTTTTATTGCCCATGATCAAAGAGTTATTTATACACTTTTTTGGGGTTTGGTATACCCAAACCCAGTCAATTTATGAAATTAAAATCATGAAAGAATACTGTCTAAAGACTTCAACCTGACCCAAGCAAATCCAATCCTAAGTCGCATGGATCTAGGACCTATTCTTTTCTTGATCTTGAGTATTTGTGGATAATTAGATTCTTTCAATTTTAAATTTGTTTCAAAGATAATGTAGGGCTAATTAATTAGCCCTACATCCATCAAGGTTCCTCCTTCTATATTCTAAGAGTTGAGCGGGTTTGGGAATTTGGTCTGTCGAATTGCTCGATAATGTGTGATTCTTTCTATTAGACTATTAGGAGAAGATTATTAGAGGGATCCTATATTATGCCGAACGTTCATGATTCCATAAAATTAAAAATTAAATATAACTATACTATTATAGTTATACTAATAAAAATATAGTAATAATATTATCATATTCTATTGATATTGAATTCTTAATGATTATTATTTTAAATTTTCTTGAATTTCTTTATAATTTTTTCTTTACTATAAAGAAGATTCTTTTATAGATGTTATAACGAAACTTCGTAAGAAGATATCTCAAAAAATCTTTGAAGTTGAAGATAGAACTGTGTATCAACAGGAGAATCGATGTTTTACTACTAATCACAAGGTTTACCTTCGACACAGTACTAAATACTGGAAATTATAATCAAGGATTACTCTATCAATTACCATCTACTTCAGAGATACCTTTTAGATTTTAATTTGAAAAAGATTTAAAGTCCAAAGGGTCAGTATCTTCTTACGAATTAGTTAATCAGGCAGGGTTCCTTTGTGCAGAATAAGAAAGAGCGGGTCAGTCTTTAACAATTTCATTGTCAATGTGAAGTATTGATACAAAGAAAAATGTGGTAGAGATGAAGGAGATGAAAATTCGTTTATATGATTGACTAGTCAAGCATGAGCTAGTTCATAGATCTTTAGGCTTTGATTGCCGAAGAATAGAGACTTTACAAAAAAAAACCAAAGATTGGGACTCAATTGCTGTCATTTTATATGTATATGGTATATGGTTACAATTATTTACGCTCGTGTGCCTATGATGTAGCACCAGACGGATTTTTAGCTAGTGTGTATCACCTTACGAAAATACGTTATGGTATAGATAAACCAGAGGAGGTATGCATAAAAGTATTTGCCCCCAGGAGTAATTCTCGAACCCCGTCCGTTTTCTGGATTTGGAGAAGTACGGATTTTCAGGAACGGGAATCTTATGATATGTTGGGAATTTCTTATGAGAATCATCCTCGCCTTAAACGTATCTTGATGCCTGAAAATTGGATAGGCTGGTCCTTACGTAAAGACTATATTGCTCCACTCCCAATTTCTATGAAATACAAGATGCTCTTTGAATGATAAGTACTTATACGACACGACTCCAGATTTCATTTCAATCAAAGAACATTTTTACATTCCCTTCTAGATGAAACAGAGTAACTGGACTTTAATTCATAATTCATATGAGGGTGGCTAAAAAAAGAGGTTCTCATTGATATTCCCCAATTGGAAAGATATCATATACATTTTGTATGAGCAGAAAAACTAGGATGACTTAAAAGAGTTCTGTAAATTGAGCAAGAGTGAGAAAAAAAAAATATGAAAAAAAAAAAAGACGGAAGAGACGAAATGCAGAAATGAAAAATGAAAGGAATTGGGGTTGATTTGTACTGTGTCTGAAAAACATCCTTTATATTCTTATCCTTTCAATCTGAATCTTTTTATCTAATTTTTTTATGAAATTTGAGATATATACGAAAATTTAACATCCTATTTAAAATTTCAATAAGATCAAAGTATGAACAGAGAGGAAAAAAATAAAAATGAAAAGGAAAGTAAAGAATATGTATCCCGATCCGTATCAATGAATTTCATTTGTATGAGGTATTAATATTTATCCGATACATTATTCACGTGTCAGGAACCAGATTTGAACTGGTGACACGAGGATTTTCAGTCCTCTGCTCTACCAACTGAGCTATCCCGACCATTTCCTGTGCATCATCCTAGCGGAGTACTTGTATCTATGTCAATGAAAAGAACTAAAAAAGTCTTAACAAATTGTACCTAGCTCCTCAATTTCTTAGATCTTCAAAACTTTCTTTGTATTGTAAATGTAAGGATAATGATATGGACTGTGAATGACTCAATAACGGGGATTCCTTGAATCTATACAAATGAAATTGGATTGGAAGAAGAAACGAGGATTTCTATTCGGATCCGTTTGTGAAAGAACAGAGTGAATGAAATGAGAAAGATATTGAATTTTGGTTGAACTGAACCATTGATGAAAAAAAAAAAAGAAGATAAAGAAATAAGAGGAGGTAAAATGGGCTTTTCTTGGGGATAGAGGGACTTGAACCCTCACGATTTTTAAAGTCGACGGATTTTCCTCTTACTATAAATTTCATTGTTGTCGGTATTGACATGTAAAATGGGACTCTCTCTTTATTCTCGTCCGATTAATTTTCAAAAGATCTATGAAACTCTGGAATTAATCATTTGATCAATGAATATTCGAATTCTATTTCAATTTAAACTTCAATTGGAAAATGGGAATGGATTCAGAATAACTCTTCCTTTTTTCATAGATTTTTTGATCTTTAGAATGATTATTTGATCTCTATCATTCTAATTAATATAGAATGAATCTAAATATCGAAATAGAGGGTTGTGATTAATCTTTCCTATGTCAGTATGTTTTCCTATGTCAGTATGTATTAGGTATATAAGCTTATCCTTTACTGTCATTTCTATCATTTGATAGAAGGATTTTTGCTACTAACGTAACGTAGTCAATTTCATTCGTTAGAACAGCTTCCATTGAGTCTCTGCACCTATCCCTTTTTATTCAAATTTTACATTTTTTATAAAGATTTGGCTCAGGATTGCCCATTTTTAGTTCCAGGGTTTCTCTGAATTTGGAAGTTACCACTTAGCAAGGTTTCCATACCAAGGCTCAATCCAATCAAGTCCGTAGCGTCTACCAATTTCGCCATATCCCCCTTTGCTTTGATATTTGATATGATACAAGGATCTAATTGTAATTCCATACACCTCTTTCATTGATCTTGGAACTGTTGAATTCATTAGGTAAGGATTCTTGTATCGAAAAAGTGTATGCTGCTATTTTATTTTTTTGGCCGTCTTCCATTCTATCATTTCATCTCTATTGGATGAACCCTATTTGTTTCAATCCGAAATTATTCTATCATTGATGTATCCGCAATTCAATATAGATAAATATATCCCACATATATCTATGCCTTTCTATGCCTTGACTCCCCCTTCTTTTTTATAGCGGAATTAAAAATAGTAGAACGCTCGATATTTATTTATTTTTTTTTTTTAACAATTCGTCCTCTTGTGTATAATGATAGAATACAAGTTTCTATCAGTTTTAGTCATGGATTTACATTATTCTAATAGAAATCAATAGAATATGATTCTATTTAGTTTTTCACTATTTATCTATTAGGATATAGATAGTTTCTTTATGTGAAATTTAGATTTAGATTTATAGTATAGTTTTTTAGTTACACCATTAGAATGAGAATAAATGAATTATTTATAATATGATTTTAATTATCATAAAATAATCATATTAATATTATTGAAGTGAAGATTTAATTTAAGATTGTATTTATTATTTATTGTATTGATTTCATATTCATCTTCATATTAATCATATCATATTCAAAATAGTAAGAATTTCATTCGAAATTCGATTTTTTTAGATTTTCTATTATTTAATATTTAGAATTATTTTATTTTAAAAATTTTTAATTAGAAATTCTAATATGATAATTTGATTAATAGGATAATATGAATATGGAATTGAATTTATATTTATATATCTAGATATAATATCTAAATATAAAGAATCTAAAGATTTTTATTTTCTATTTTAGAATATAGAATCTAAAATCTATAACTAATAACTATAAATAGAATAAATAAGAATAGAAATAGAGAAGAAATTTAAATAATCAATAAATGGAAAAAAAAAGAAGAATCACCAGGTAATAGCTAAGATCCGAGAGTTTCCTATACACTATTGATCTTATATCCGCCCGCTTAGCTCAGAGGTTAGAGCATCGCATTTGTAATGCGATGGTCATCGGTTCGATTCCGATAGCCGGCTCTTTTTCTTTGCATGATTGAAAATATCTACTCTCGCTTTCTCTAAATGTCGAGTTATTATGTCATGGTAACTTGCAGCTATAGCTATGAATAAAAAAAGTTAACTATATCTTTACAGAAGAAATTTGAAAAGGTAGCCTTCGCTTGAACTTCACTATATTATATATACAAAAAATAAAAATATTGATAAAATTTATTTCATTCTGCTTTGTAATACTTCAGTAGATTGTGTTTTGCTTTGCTGATCCTTTAGTTCAGTCTGAATTTATTTTATATATTTTATAATATTTTTTTATATTTTAATTTTAGATTTATATAATATTATAATTATTAATATTCTAATTATAATTTTTTTTTTCAAATGAAAGTGAATCAAAAAGGGAGCCTTTATTTATATGTCTCGTTACCGAGGACCTCGTTTCAAAAAAATACGCCGTCTGGGGTCTTTACCGGGACTAACTAGTAAAAGCCCCAGATCCGGAAGTTATCTTCAAACCCAATTGCGCTCGGGAAAAAGATCACAATATCGTATTCGTTTAGAAGAGAAACAGAAATTGCGTTTTCATTATGGTCTGGCAGAGCGACAATTACTTAAATATGTGCATATTGCTGGAAAAGCCAAAGGGTCAACAGGTCAGGTTTTACTACAACTACTCGAGATGCGTTTGGATAACATCCTTTTTCGATTAGGTATGGCTTCGACCATTCCTGGAGCCAGACAATTAGTTAACCATAGACATATTTTAGTTAATGGTCGTATAGTAGATATACCAAGTTATCGTTGCAAACCCCGAGATATTATTACTACGAAGGATAAAGAAAGATCGAAAGCTCTGATTCAAAATTATCTTGTTTCATCCCCCCGCGGGGAATTGCCAAACCATTTGACTATTGATTCCTTACAATATAAAGGATTTGTAAATCAAATCATAGATAATAAATCGATCGGTTTGAAAATAAATGAGTTGTTGGTCGTAGAATATTATTCCCGTCAAACTTGATTCTAACGAAAATAAAAAAAGCAAGGTTCGTACAATTTTTACCCCCTTCTCTGAAGTAAATAGAGTACCTTGTCTCATTCACATATCAAAAATGGATCGACAATAAATAGGATTCTTTTTCTTCTTTTCAATATCAATACAATATCTCTATTTGTATTTTACGTATCACAGGCTCTAATTAGGGATAGAGAATCTCTATCAAATAAGGACTGTTAGAATAATGATATCAATTATTATTTGATTTGATACGTAACGTTGATAAATGAAAAGAAAAGGAGAGAGAGGGATTCGAACCCTCGGTAAACAAAAGTTCACATAGCAGTTCCAATGCTACGCCTTGAACCACTCAGCCATCCCTCCTACGGAATCTTATTCTTGACCAAAAACCGAATTAAGTAGCGAGCCATTCATCTTAATTGTAGTACAGGTATGACCGCCTGGTGGTTCCATAGGAAGAAAAGTTTTTTTTAATTTCATATTTATCAACAGCAACTTCTTTCATTAGCTACCCCATGATCTATTCAAAATTCATAAATTGTCCGATTCATTTTTTGATTTCAACTGTATGGCGTGGCACATATACGTTATGCAAACAAAATAAAATTAAAATAATTAAAATAAAGGATGGTTACCTTATTTTTTTATCATGGAATGATTATTCAATTCTTTTTTCTTTTTATAACCAAATAAAAACTTATCGAGTTATCAAAATCAATACATAGGAAACTTGGTTATTAAACTTAGATGAAATAGTAATAGTATACTACTAAATTGGAATGAAATATAATCTGATTCAACTATTTCATTTCATCTTTGTCAAAAGGGAGGACAATTTGTGCTCCACGTTTTTCCAATTAGTCTGTTTTTATGTTATTTTGTACTGTACAATTCCTTTTTTTGTGGGATCGTTTTCCCCGAAGGGGAATGAAAATAATTATAGAATGAATTGATAATTATGCCTAGATCTCGAATAAATGGAAATTTTATTGATAAGACCTCCTCAATTGTAGCCAATACCTTATTACGAATAATTCCGACAACTTCAGGAGAAAAAAAGGCATTTACCTATTACGGAGATGGTGCGATTTGATTCTTTTCTTGTTTTTTTACCCCTCAGTTTTACGAGAAAAAGAACGTAGTTAGGAATATAAAAAAACAAATTAGTGAAAGAAACCTACGCTTGGTGAAGGTGAAGTTTAGAGATAGAGCAATTCCTTCTGTCGTGTATCCTCGATTGATGCAGCCTTAGATGCTTCAATTATCGATTTTAGTATTGAGCGAAAGGTTACATCTATAGGTTCTTTATTGGAGGTCAATCCTACTTAATTAGTATCCATAGGTGGCATTGTGGAAAAAGCACTACACCTAGGAATCAACAACACGAAAACTTTGTTATAAATAACCCTTTTCCTTATCGGTATCGGGACTAACAAGAATGGTTGGGAAAACTAAGATCCATCTCATTCGTGCTTTGGGTACCCGTATAACCATCAAAGACCGTTGAAGTGACTAATTCCTGGAAATCGTAAGCGTTGAGTACAAAGAAATTGTTGGAGTTACCATTTCTATCTATCACTAATACGATTGGTGGTAAGAAAAAACCTCTTGTGGGAAGGCTGGTTAGAAATTTCTTGTAAAAATACCAGCTCCTGTCAGTTCATAATGAGAATAGTTAAATTTTGATTACATGAATTATTACCTTTAGTACTATGCACAGAAGGGAGGAGCCGTATGAGATGAAAATCTCACGTACGGTTCTGTAACGGAGATTCTTTTACAAGAATGAACGACCGTAACGGATGTCGGCTCAATCCGAAGGAAATTATGCAGAAGCTTTACAGAATTATTATGAAGCTACGCGACCAGAAATTGATCCCTATGATAGAAGTTATATACTCTATAACATAGGTCTTATACACACAAGCAACGGAGAGCATACAAAAGCTTTGGAATATTATTTCCGGGCACTAGAACGAAATCCATTTTTACCACAAGCTTTTAATAA